CTCATTCATCAGCTACCCCGCGGATCTATTCCAAATTTATGAATCGTCCCATGGATTTTGATATTTCGATTGTATGGCGTGGTGTATACACGTTATGCAAACAGAAGGTATGGTTACTCTACTCTATTTTTTCATGGAATGATTATTCCATTCTTTTTTCTCTTTGGATCATAACCAAATCAAAACTTCTCGAGTTATCAGAATCTGTAGTAAAAAAAGTCCTTGGTTATTTAACTTAGATGAAATAGTAATAGTTCCGCTCATTGGTATACTACAAAAATGGGAATGAAATCAATCTGATTCCAATATCTCATATCTTTCCCAAACAAAAGGGGACAATTTAAGTGGAAAGCCCATATCTATTTAATATCTATTTATTAGAATAAAATTAGTCTGTTTTTATGTTATTTCGTACTGTATAATTCCTTTGCTTTGTTTGTGGGATCATTTTCCCCAGGGGTAATGAAAAGAATTCTAGAATGGATTGCTAATTATGCCTAGATCTAATATAAATGGAAATTTTATTGATAAGACCTCTTCAATTGTAGCCAATATCTTATTACGAATAATTCCGACAACTTCAGGAGAAAAAAAGGCATTTACCTATTACAGAGATGGTGCGATTTGATTCTTTTTTCTTGTTTTTTTTAGCCCTCACCTCAGTCTTACGAGAAAGAGACGCGGTTCGGTATAGAAAGAACGAAATTCTTGAAATAAACCTACGCTCGGTGAAGGTGAAGTTTGGAGATAGAACAATTCCTTCTATCGTGTATCCTCGATTGATGCAGCCTCAGATGTTTCAATTGTTGATTTGAGTATTGAGCGAAAGGTTACACCTATGGGTTCTGTATTGCGGGTCAATCCTACACTACATCAGTACCAATAGACGGCATAAGGGAAAAAGCACTACACCTAGGAATCAACAACACAAAAACTTTGTTATAAATTCCCCCTTTCCTTATCGGTATCGGGACTAACAAGAATGGTTGGGACAACAAACATCCATCTCGTTTGTACTTTGGATACCCGTATAACCATCAAAGATCGTTGAAGTGACTAATTCCTGGAAATAGAAGGCGTTGAGAACAAAGAAATTGTTGGAGTTACCATTTATATCTAACACTAATATGATTGGTGTTAAGAAAAAACCTCTTGCGGGAAGGCTGGCTAGAGATTTCTTGTAAAAATACTAGTTCCTTTCAGTTCATAATGAGATGAGAATAGTTCAATTTTTATTCTATGGATTATTCCCCTTAGTACTATGCGCAGAAGGGAGGAGCCGTATGAGATGAAAATCTCATGTACGGTTCTGGAACGGAGATTTTTTGAATAGAATGAACGACCGTAACGGATGTTGGCTCAATCCGAAGGAAATTATGCGGAAGCTTTACAGAATTATTATGAAGCTACGCGACCAGAAATTGATCCCTATGATCGAAGTTATATACTCTATAACATAGGCCTTATACACACAAGCAATGGAGAGCATACAAAGGCTTTGGAATATTATTTCCGGGCACTAGAACGAAACCCATTCTTACCACAAGCTTTTAATAATATGGCCGTGATCTGTCATTACGTGCGACTATCTCCACTATAGAAATAAGGAAAAAAAGCAAAGATCAAATTGGCTAGTAAATACTAGAAAAATAGGCTTTCTACATAATGCATCGTCCAAAGCAACGATTTTTATCAGCTGTAGCAAGGAAAGAGACTTCACGAGAACCAAAATAGGAAGAAAAAAAAATGAGTGCAGCCTATATACTATATTCTATGGATAAAGGATCAAATTGATAGAGAAAGCACCGTAAAGATCAATTAGCGAGCTATTGAGTCGATACAGTTAAGAACTGCTTACTTATGTCATGATATGGGACAAAAGTTAGGAATCAACTTATGTAATAGAGTCAATCCACTAAGGTATTGAGCAGCGGTGTAGCATCAGATCCCAAAGATAGTAAGTTCTTTTTTCTTATGGAAAAAAGTCTTTTTCAAAGATTCTATATGAATTCCATATATGAAACCGAGATAGTTACCTTTCAGAAAATTCTAACGATATTGTGGGGATACCTATGCTTCATTCTTCTGAAGGTGGGAGAAAAGATCAAACTGATTCTGATTATTGATCAAAATTAGGGTTTGAAACTTATGTAATTAACTTCTTCTGGTTAACCCAAGAAAAAATGGGATAGGTTTATGAGAAATCTAATTCAGTTAGCATAGGGTAGATTAAGATAGGACACAAAAAGAATCGATTTTTGAGCCGTATGAGATAGGAAACTCTCAAGTACGGTTCTAAGGGAAGGAACCACCTATTCCGGACCGGGGAGAACAGGCCATTCTACAGGGTGATTCTGAAATTGCGGAAGCTTGGTCCGATCAAGCTGCTGAGTATTGGAAACAAGCTATAGCGCTTACTCCAGGTAATTATATTGAAGCACATAATTGGTTGAAAATCACGAAGCGCTTCGAATAAAACCACTCTCTTTTTTAATTCATT